TTAAAAATAAGCTAAATTAAGCTTTTGGGTTCATACCCCAAATATAAAGGAAATCCTTTTTTTTAAAAATAAAGTGCCTGATTAAAGGATTATTCTGATAGGATAAATTATGTAAATTTATATTTACCTTTATTATATTTTATAGAATTAAACTATATCTAATAGTATCAAAAACTATTGTGCATCTTACACTAAAATATAAACTATTTTTTATTTATAAAATTTAAATTTATAATTTATTTTATATTTTATATATATATATATATTAATTCTAATAAAATATTTTTTATATTTACCTTAATTTTTAGAACTTTAATTTCTATTTCTTCAAATTCTTGATTAGGATGTTGAATTGGTTTAGAAATTAATTTACTAAGTTTTATTCCCTTAATCTCTAATTCTAATAATTTACTTTCTACAGAAGCTTCTTTAAAATATTTTATAACTCAATCTATTGCATCAATTAATTTTTTATTTTGTATTTTATTAAAAATAATTTTATTAAAAAACTTTGAAATAATTTTATTTTTATCAATTATATTTAACTCATCAATATTAATAAAAATAGGATCTGCTCCTTTTCATTTTTGATTTCCTAATATTGTTGAAGGCTTATCTTGATTTAATAATTTTATTTTAATAACTTGACAAAAAATTACCCCCATAATTATTTTGTCTTATTACTTTAATAAAAATTTTATTTTATTAATTATTATATTAAATTCAATTATTGGAGCTTTAGGAGGATTAAATCAAACATCTTTACGTAAATTAATAGCTTTTTCTTCAATTAATAACTTAGGATGAATATTAATTTCAATTATAATTAGAGAAAATTTATGATTTTTTTATTTATTTTTATATTCATTTATAATTAGAATTATATGTTTTTTATTTAATATTTTAAATATATATTATATTAATCAATTATTTATTAATAATATAAATTCATTAATTAAAATTAATTTATTAATTAATTTTATATCATTAGGTGGTTTACCACCTTTTATTGGATTTTTCCCAAAATGAATTATTATTAATTTTTTAATTATAAATAATTATTATTTTTTAACTTTTATTTTAATTATAATAAGATTAATTATATTATTTTTTTATATTCGTATTATTTATTCTACTTTTATATTTAATTATATTAAAATAAAATGATTTAAAATTATAATTAAAAATAAAAGAATTTTTTTTATTAATTTTTTCTCTTTTTTTTCTTTATTAGGAATAATTCTTAGAACTTTTTTTTTTATATAATAAGGTTTTAAGTTAAATAAAACTAATAATCTTCAAAATTATATATAAAGAAATTCTCTTTAAGCCTTAGTAATATATTTATTTACTCCTTAAAATTTGCAATTTTAAATCATTTTATTGAATATAAGACTTAATAATAAAAGAGAAATTTCTCGTTAATAAATTTACAATTTATCGCTTACAACTCAGCCATTTTATTTTTTAGCGAAAATGACTTTATTCTACAAATCATAAAGACATTGGAACATTATATTTTATTTTTGGTATTTGATCAGGAATAGTTGGAACATCATTAAGATTATTAATTCGAGCTGAATTAGGTAACCCAGGATCTCTTATTGGTGATGATCAAATTTATAATACTATTGTAACAGCTCATGCTTTTATTATAATTTTTTTTATAGTTATACCTATTATAATTGGAGGATTTGGTAATTGACTTGTACCCCTTATATTAGGAGCCCCAGATATAGCTTTCCCACGAATAAACAATATAAGTTTCTGACTTCTTCCCCCTTCTTTAACTCTTCTAATTTCTAGAAGAATTGTAGAAAATGGAGCAGGAACAGGATGAACAGTTTACCCCCCACTTTCATCTAATATTGCCCACAGTGGAAGATCAGTTGACTTAGCTATTTTTTCATTACATTTAGCAGGAATTTCATCAATTTTAGGAGCAATTAATTTTATTACAACAATTATTAATATACGATTAAATAATATATCATTTGATCAAATACCTTTATTTATTTGAGCTGTAGGAATTACAGCATTCTTATTATTATTATCATTACCTGTATTAGCTGGAGCTATCACTATACTATTAACTGATCGAAATTTAAATACATCCTTTTTTGATCCAGCTGGAGGAGGTGATCCGATTTTATATCAACATTTATTTTGATTTTTTGGCCATCCAGAAGTTTATATTTTAATTTTACCAGGATTTGGAATAATTTCCCATATTATTTCCCAAGAAAGAGGTAAAAAAGAAACATTTGGATGTTTAGGAATAATTTATGCTATATTAGCTATTGGATTATTAGGGTTTATTGTATGAGCTCATCATATATTTACTGTAGGTATAGATATTGATACTCGAGCTTATTTTACATCTGCAACAATAATTATTGCTGTTCCAACAGGAATTAAAATTTTTAGTTGATTAGCAACATTTCATGGAACTCAAATTAATTATTCCCCTTCAATTTTATGAAGATTAGGATTTGTATTTTTATTTACAGTAGGAGGATTAACTGGAGTAATTTTATCAAATTCATCTATTGATATTACTCTTCATGATACATATTATGTTGTAGCCCATTTTCATTATGTATTATCTATGGGAGCTGTATTTGCAATTATAGGAGGATTTATTCATTGATATCCATTATTCACTGGACTTTCATTAAATCCTTTCTTATTAAAAATTCAATTTTTTATTATATTTATTGGAGTAAATCTAACTTTTTTTCCTCAACATTTTTTAGGTTTAGCAGGTATACCTCGTCGTTATTCAGATTATCCTGATTCTTATATTTCTTGAAATATTATTTCATCTTTAGGTTCATATATTTCATTATTAGCTGTTATACTTATATTAATTATTATTTGAGAATCAATAATTAATCAACGAATTGCTTTATTTTCATTAAATTTATCTTCTTCAATTGAATGATATCAAAAATTCCCCCCAGCTGAACATTCATATAATGAACTTCCTATTTTAAGAAATTAAAACTCTAATATGGCAGATTATATGTAATGGATTTAAACCCCATTTATAAAGGTTTTATCCTTTTTTTAGAAATAGCAACATGATCAAATCTTAATTTACAAAACGGAGCTTCTCCTTTAATAGAACAAATTATCTTTTTTCATGATCATACTTTAATTATTTTAATTATAATTACAATTTTAGTAGGTTATTTAATAACAAGATTACTATTTAATAAATATATTAATCGATTTTTATTAGAAGGACAAATAATTGAATTAATTTGAACTATTTTACCTGCAGTAACTTTAATTTTTATTGCATTACCATCTCTTCGATTACTTTATTTATTAGATGAATTAAATAATCCATTAATTACTCTTAAATCTATTGGTCACCAATGATATTGAAGTTATGAATACTCAGATTTTCATAACATTGAATTTGATTCTTATATAATCCCCTCTAACGAACTTCAACCTAATAATTTTCGTTTATTAGATGTTGATAATCGAATTATTTTACCTATAAATAATCAAATTCGTATTATAGTAACAGCTACAGATGTTATTCATTCTTGAACTATTCCATCATTAGGTGTTAAAGTAGATGCTAATCCAGGTCGATTAAATCAAACTAATTTTTTTATTAATCGACCAGGTCTTTTTTATGGTCAATGTTCAGAAATTTGTGGAGCTAATCATAGTTTTATACCTATTGTAGTTGAAAGAATTTCAATTAAAAATTTTATTAATTGAATTAATAATTATTCTTCATTAGATGACTGAAAGCAAGTACTGGTCTCTTAAACCATTTTATAGTAAATTAGCAATTACTTCTAATGAAAGAATTAGTTAAATTATAACATAAATATGTCAAATTTAAATTATTGTATTAAACAATATTCTTTTATTCCTCAAATAATACCAATTAATTGATTAATATCTTTTTTTTTTTTTTTATTAATTTTTTTAATTTTTAATATTATAAATTATTATATTTATAATAATACATCACCTAATAAAAATTATAAAAATTTAAATTATAATAAAAATAACTTTTTTTGAAAATGATAAGTAATTTATTTTCAATCTTTGATCCATCAACTAATTTATTCAATTTATCATTAAATTGAATCAGTACCCTATTAGGAATTATATTTATCCCATATACATTTTGATTAATCCCAAATCGACATTATTTTTTTTGAAATTTTATCTTATTAAAACTTCATAATGAATTTAAAACTTTATTAAAAAATAATTATTTTCAAGGATCTACATTTATTTTTATTTCAATATTCTCATTTGTATTATTTAATAATTTTTTAGGATTATTTCCATATATTTTTACAAGTACAAGTCATTTAACTTTATCATTATCTATTTCATTACCTTTATGATTAAGATTTATAATTTATGGATGATTAAATAACTCTCAACATATATTTATCCATATAATTCCTCAAGGAACCCCTTCTATTCTAATACCTTTTATAGTTTTAATTGAAACTATTAGTAATATTATTCGACCAGGTACTTTAGCTGTTCGATTAACAGCTAATATAATTGCAGGACATTTATTAATAACTCTTCTAAGAGGAACAGGACCTAATATAAATTTTTATATAATTTTTTTATTAGTAATTATTCAAATTCTTTTATTAGTATTAGAATCAGCTGTAGCTATTATTCAATCTTATGTTATTGCAATTTTAAGAACATTATATTCTAGAGAAGTTAATTAATGAAAACAACTTTTAATCATCCATTCCATTTAGTAGATTACAGACCTTGACCTCTTACAGGAGCTATTGGAGTTATAACTCTAGTTACAGGAATAGTTAAATGATTTCATAATTTTAATATAAATTTATTAATTTTAGGATATTTAATTATTATTTTAACTATATATCAATGATGACGAGATGTTTGTCGTGAAGGTACCCTTCAAGGTAAACATACTATTTTAGTTACTAAAGGACTTCGCTGAGGAATAATTTTATTTATTGTATCAGAAATTTTTTTTTTTTTATCTTTTTTTTGAGCTTTTTTTCACAGAAGTTTATCCCCTAATATTGAAATTGGAGCTATATGACCTCCTATAAGAATTACACCATTTAACCCATTTCAAATTCCTCTTCTTAATACAATTATTTTAATTAGATCAGGAGTTTCTGTAACTTGAGCTCATCATGCTTTAATAGAAAATAATAATTCTCAAACTACCCAAGGTTTATTTATTACTATTATTTTAGGAATTTATTTTACTATCTTACAAGCATATGAATATTTCGAAGCTCCTTTTACCATTGCAGATAGAATTTATGGATCAACATTTTTTATAGCAACTGGATTTCATGGATTACATGTTATTATTGGAACTTTATTTTTATTAATTTGTTTAATTCGACATTTAAATAATCATTTTTCAAAAAATCATCATTTTGGATTTGAAGCAGCAGCATGATATTGACATTTTGTAGATGTAGTTTGATTATTTCTTTATATTTCTATTTATTGATGAGGAAACTAATTAAATTTAATTATTTATAATTATTTATATAATATATTTAGTATATTTGACTTCCAATCAAAAAGTTTAAAAATTTTTAATATAAATAATTATTATCATATTAAATATTTTTTTATTAATTATAATAATTTCTAATATTATAATATTTTTATCAATTATTTTATCAAAAAAATCATTTTCAGATCGTGAAAAATCGTCTCCATTTGAATGTGGATTTGACCCAAAATCTTCAGCTCGAATCCCTTTTTCACTTCATTTTTTTTTAATTACAGTTATCTTTTTAATTTTTGATGTAGAAATTGCATTAATTTTCCCCATTATTCCCTTATTCAAAATAGTAAATTTTTTTTTATTTATAAAAATTAGATTTTTTTTTATTTTAATTTTAATTATAGGATTATATCATGAATGAAATCAAAATATATTAAATTGAACTAACTAATTAATTAATTAATTATATATATATATATATATATATATATATATATATATATAGGATTATAGTTTATAAAAACATTTGATTTGCATTCAAAAAATATTAACTCAATATTAATTTATCTTAACTAATAAATAAGAAGCAAATTTGCATTTAATTTCGACTTAAAAGATTGAGTTTAATAACTCCTTATTTAATTAATTGAAACCAAAATAGAGGTATATCACTGTTAATGATAAAATTGAATATTTAATTCCAATTAAATAAATAAATATATATATATATATATATATATATATATATATATATATATATATATAAGAAATATAAAGATTAAAATTAAGCTGCTAACTTAATTTTTAGTGGTTTAATTCCATTAATATTTCTTTCTTTATTAATATTTATATAGTTTAATTAAAACTTTACATTTTCATTGTAAAAATAAAATATTTATTTTTATAAATAAAATTACTATTTAAAGATAAAATTATCTCCTTAATATCTTCAATATTATGCTCTATAATATAAGCTATTTAAATATTCAATTTAATAAATTATATATTTATTAATATTATTAATAATCTTATTATTATTCACAATACAAATCTAAATAAATAAATTCTTAAATTATTTATTTGAAAAGAATTATAAAAAACAGAATACTTTTTAATAATTATTATTAAACCATAACCTCTATATAATTCTCTTCAACCCATATCAATAGTTTTTAATAATTTTTGACCAAAATTAAGAACATAATATCTTAAACCATAAGTAGATAATCTAGGTATAAATCATATTAAACATAAAAATCTTCTTAAATTATATCTATTTAAAAATTTATTTAATGAATAAATTTTTATATTACTAATTATATAACCTATAATACCTCCTAAAAAACTAACATAAATTACTATTATTTTTATATTAAAAGGTAAATAAATTATATAAGGATAAGAAAAAATTATTCAACTTAAAAAACTTCCTCTAATTACTCTTATAAATAATAAAACAAATATTCTTTTTAATATAATATAATCCTCATCATACAAATTATAAACTCTAATTAAATTAAAATCATTAATTATTAAATATATAATTAATCGAATAGTATAAAATATAGTTAAACCTGTAGAAATATAATATAAAAAAAAAACTAATAAATTTAAATTTCTAAATCTAATTAATTCTAAAATTAAATCCTTAGAATAAAACCCAGCTAAAAAAGGGATTCCACATAAAGCTATATTAGAAATATTTAAACATAAAGAAGTTAAAGGAATATAAAATCTTAAACCCCCTATAAATCGAATATCTTGAGTATCATTTATTATATGAATAATAACACCAGCACATATAAATAATAAAGCTTTAAATATTGCATGAGTTAATAAATGAAAAAAAGCTAAATCAGGTAAACCTATTCTCAATACTCTTATTATTAAACCTAATTGACTTAAAGTCGATAAAGCAATAATCTTTTTTAAATCAAATTCATAATTAGCTCTAATACCAGCCATAAATATAGTTAATCCAGATAATAATAATAAAATTTTTAAAAAAAATGTATCAACTAATAATAAATTAAATCGAATCAACAAATAAACACCTGCTGTAACTAAAGTAGAAGAATGAACTAAAGCTGATACAGGAGTAGGAGCTGCTATAGCAGCTGGTAATCAAGATCTAAATGGAATTTGAGCTCTTTTAGTTATAGCTGCTATAATGATTATTCTACTAACTATTTTTATTTCTCAATCATTATTTATAATTTCTAAATAAAAAATATAATTTCATCTACCATAATTTATTATTCATGAAATAACCATTAAAATAAAAACATCACCTACTCGATTTGATAAAGCTGTTAATATTCCAGCATTATAAGATTTTAAATTTTGGTAATAAATCACTAATAAATAAGAAACTAAACCTAATCCATCTCAACCTAATAAAATTCTAATAATATTAGGACTAATAATTAATAATATTATTGATCTTACAAATAATAAAACTAAAATAATAAATCGTATTAAATTTAATTCTGATCTTATATATCTTTTTCTGTAGAAAATAACAACAGAAGAAATTAAAAAAACAAATATTATAAATAATAAAGATATTCAATCAAATAAAATAGATATTACAATATTTACAGAATTAAATGAAATAATTTCTCATTCTAAAAAAATAACTATATTATTTAAAATAAAATAAATTATAAAAAAAAAATTAATAATTCTTATTATAATTAAAAAAAAAAAAGAAATAAAACAAATAGAATATTTTATATTATTTATAATTTAAAATGAATTTTATTCATATTTTTGATACCACAAATCAATATTTTATTTAAATTATTTAAATTAAAATCAAATTATTCTATAATCAATTTTTATAATTATAATATTTAAAGGAACTCAATGTAATATTAACAATAAATATTCTCGAGAAACTCCAGTATAATATCTATAAATACCAGAATAATATTTTCCATGTTGAACAAAAGAATATAAATATAATCTATATCCAGCTCTAAAAAAAGAAATTAATATTAATAAAATTATTGAAATTCATGATCATCTAATTAAACTATTAATTAATCTAATTTCACCTATTAAATTTAATCTTGGAGGAGCTGCTATATTTGAAGATATTAATAAAAATCATCATAATGTTATAGAAGGTATAAAATTTATTATTCCTTTATTAATATATAATCTACGACTATGTAAACGTTCATAACTAATATTAGCTAAACAAAATATTCCAGAAGAACATAAACCATGACCAATTATTATAATATAAGATCCTAAAAACCCTCAATAATTCATAATTATAATTCCTCTAATAACTATTCTTATATGAGCAACTGAAGAATAAGCAATTAAAGATTTAATATCAACCTGACAAAAACATTTTAATCTAATATAAAATCCTCCTACCAATCTAATTACAATTCTAATATAATTTAATTTTAAATTAATTTGTTGTAAAAAAATTATTAAACGTATTAAACCATAACCCCCCAATTTTAATATAATACCAGCTAAAATTATTGAACCAGAAACAGGAGCTTCAACATGAGCTTTTGGTAATCATAAATGAACAAAATACATTGGTATTTTAACTAAAAAAGCTATAATTATACAAAAATATAATATATATATATTTATATTTATAAATTTTAAAAAATAAATTATTATTCTATTTATTTCATTAAATATATAAAAAATTCCTATTAACAAAGGTAAAGAAACAAATAAAGTATAAAATAATAAATATATTCCCGCTTTAATTCGTTCAGGTTGATAACCTCAACCAATAATTAATATTAAAGTAGGAATTAATCTCCCCTCAAAAAACAAATAAAATATAAATATATTTATTACAGAAAAAGTTAAATATAATATAATTAATAAAAAAATAACATTAAATAAAAAAAAATTAAAATAAAAATTTATTTTATATAAATTTTCTCTTGCTATAATCATTAAAACTCTAATTCAAATTCTTAATAAAATTAAACCATAAGATATAATATCACAAGATAATATATATCTTAAATTTCTAAATAAATAAAGATTTATTCTTAAATTTATAAATATAAATATTAATATAAATAATAATATTTGAACCATTCAAAATATATTTTTTATAAAACAAAAAAAAATTATAAACATTATTATTATTAAAAATTTTATCATTTTTTATTTTGTATTTTATTAATTATAATAAATTAAATCCTTGAAAATAATCATTACCATGAGTACGAATTATTGAAACTAAAATAGATAATCCTAAAGCACCTTCACAAACTGAAAAAACTAAAAATACTATTAATAAATATATTTCATAATCATTATATATTAAAAAAACTAAAAAAAAAAAAAAAATTCTTAAAACAATAAATTCTAATCTTAATAAAACAATTAATAAATGCTTATGTTTTAAAACAAAAATTAAATTACCAATTAAAAATATTATTAAAAAAACAAATCATATTAACACATTAATTATCATTAATTTATTTGTTTTTATAGTTTAAAAAAAACATTGGTCTTGTAAATCAAAATTAAGTATTTTACTTTAAAAACTTCAAAGAAAAAGAATCTCTTTATCAATAATCTCCAAAATTATTATTTTAATTAAACTATTCTTTGTCTAAGATATAACAAAAATATTTCTTTCTTTTATAATTATATTAATTTCATTATTTATATTATTTATAAACAATCCTTTATCAATAGGATTAATAATTTTAATACAAACATTATTAATTTCTTTATTATCAGGTATATTAATTAAAACCTATTGATTTTCATATATTTTATTTTTAATTTTTTTAGGAGGATTATTAGTTTTATTTATCTATGTATCAAGAATTGCATCTAATGAATTATTTAAAACTTCTTTTAATTTAAAAATTATTTTTTTATTTATTTTTATAATTTTTATTATAATTCAAATTATTTATTTTAATAATTTATTTTGAATAAATCTTTCAATAAACTCAGATATAAATAATTTTTTTAATTTTAATTTAATAATTAATAATGAAAATAAAATTAATTTAAATAAACTTTACAATAATCAAACTTTTATAATTATATTAATATTAATTATTTATTTATTTATTACATTAATTAGAGTAGTAAAAATTACTAATATTTTTTATGGACCATTACGATCTAATTTTTAAAAAAATTAATAAATGACAAACTTAAATTTTAAACTTTTACGAAAAACTAATCCTATTATTAAAATTTTAAACGGATCATTAATCGATTTACCATCCCCATCTAATATTTCATATTGATGAAATTTTGGATCTTTATTAGCTTTATGTTTAATTATTCAAATTTTAACAGGATTATTTCTAACTATATATTACACAGCAAATATTGAACTAGCTTTCTATAGAGTAAATTATATTTGTCGAAATGTAAATTATGGATGATTAATTCGTACATTACATGCAAATGGAGCATCATTTTTTTTTATTTGCATTTATTTACATATTGGTCGAGGTATTTATTATGAATCTTTTAACTTAAAAAATACATGAATAATTGGTGTAATTATTTTATTTTTATTAATAGCTACAGCTTTTATAGGATATGTTTTACCATGAGGTCAAATATCATTTTGAGGAGCAACTGTAATTACAAACTTACTATCAGCAATTCCTTATCTTGGATCAATATTAGTAAATTGAATTTGAGGGGGATTTGCAGTAGATAATGCTACTCTAACCCGATTTTATACATTCCATTTTTTACTACCTTTTATTATTTTAATAATAACTATAATTCACTTACTTTTCCTACATCAAACTGGATCTAATAACCCATTAGGATTAAATAGAAATTACGATAAAATTCCTTTCCATCCATTTTTTACATTCAAAGACTTAATTGGAGCAATTATTTTAATATTTTTATTAATTATATTAACATTAACAAATCCTTATTTATTAGGAGATCCAGATAATTTTATTCCAGCTAATCCATTAGTAACTCCAGTACATATTCAACCTGAATGATATTTTTTATTTGCATATGCAATTTTACGATCTATTCCTAATAAATTAGGAGGAGTTATTGCTTTAATTATATCAATTTTAATTTTAATTATTCTCCCATTTACATTTAATAAAAAAATTCAAGGTATTCAATTTTATCCTATTAATCAAATTTTATTTTGATCTTTAATAACCATAATTATTTTATTAACTTGAATTGGAGCTCGACCAGTAGAAGATCCTTACATTATTACAGGACAATTATTAACAATTTTCTATTTTTCTTATTTCATTATTAATCCATTTATAAATAAATATTGAGATAATCTAATTTTTAATTAATTTTAAATTAATGAGCTTGTTTAAAGCATTTGTTTTGAAAACTTAAGAAAGAATATTTAATTCTATTAATTTATACTAAAAATAAATCAATATTATATTAAAAAAATTTTTAAACCTAAAAAAAATAATAAATAATTTAAAGAAACAGGTAAATAAATTTTTCAAGCTAAATATATTAATTTATCATATCGATATCGAGGTAAAGTACCTCGAACTCAAATAAATAAAAAAGAAATAAAAACCAATTTTAAATAAAAAAAAATAGTTAAATCAAACCCTCCTATATAAATAATAACAAAAAATAAACTTATAAATAAAATTCTTGAATATTCTGCCAAAAAAATTAAAGCAAATCCTCCACTTCTATATTCTACATTAAATCCTGAAACCAATTCTCTTTCACCTTCAGCAAAATCAAATGGAGTACGATTAGTTTCAGCTAATATAGATCTTACTCAACATAATCTTAAAGGAAATATAAAAATCATAAATCAAATTAAATTTTGATAAACAGAAAATAAAATTAAATTAAAATCTATAATTATAATAATTCTAGATATTAAAATTATTGCTAAACTAACTTCATAAGAAATAGTTTGAGCCACTGCTCGTAAACCCCCTAATAAAGCATAATTAGAATTAGAAGATCAACCAGCAACTATAACAGTATATACCCCTAAACTTATACAACATAAAATAAATAAAATACCTAAACTAAATCTAATTATATTAAAATAATAAGGAATAACTATTCACAATAATAAAGATATAATAAATCTTAATACGGGAGAAAAATAATACATAATATAATTAGAATAATTAGGATAAGTTTGTTCTTTAGTAAATAATTTAATAGCATCAGAAAAAGGTTGTAAAATTCCTATTAAACCCAATTTATTAGGGCCTTTTCGAATTTGAATATAACCTAAAACTTTACGTTCCAATAAAGTTAAAAAAGCCACACCAATTAAAACACCAATAATTAAAATTAATAACCCAATATAAATTATAAAAATATCATAAAATAAAATTACTATCTATATAATTAATTATACATTTATGACTTCTAAAATCACTACATTTTTTCTGCCAAAATAGTTAATATTATAAATATATATATATATATATATATATTATTTTATAAAATAAATGTTATTATTTTATAAATTAATTTAATAAAATTCAAATAAATATAAATATTAATTTAAATATTTAATCCTTTCGTACTAAAATATTTCTTTTATTAAAAGATAGAAACCAACCTGGCTTACACCGGTTTGAACTCAGATCATGTAAGATTTTAATGATCGAACAGATCAAAAATTTAAACTTCTGCATTTAATTTTTATCTTAATCCAACATCGAGGTCGCAAACTTTTTTTTTTATTCGAACTAAAAAAAAAAATTACGCTGTTATCCCTAAGGTAATTTTTTCTTATAATCAATATTATTGGATCATTTATTCACTTATATATGTTTAAATAAAAAAAAAGTTAATTTTATTTTTCTATCACCCCAACATAATATTTAACTAAATTTTAATTAATAAATTTATAAATAATTTCTCATTCAATTAAATATAAAACTCTATAGGGTCTTCTCGTCTTTTTAATTTATTTTAACTTTTTAACTAAAAAATTAAATTTTATAATTTACTTAAGAGACAGTTTATATTTCATCCAATCTTTCATACAAGTCATCAATTAAATGACTAATGATTATGCTACCTTTGTACAGTCAAAATACTGCAGCCCTTTAATAATTTATCAGTGGGCAGATTAGACTTTATATTATTTTCAAAAAGACATGTTTTTGATAAACAAGTGAATATATATATTTGCCGAATTCCTTTTAAACAATTTACTAAATAAATTTATTATTGTTTAATCATTTTTATATACTAATTTTATCATTATAATTAAATTTAATTAATTATAATTTTTTTTTTTATAAAAATATAAATCTTAATTTAAATTTTATTTTAAATAAAATTATTTATAATAAACTATAATTAATTAACAATATAAATTATATAAATTTTAAATAAAAATTTTTATTAATTATATAAATTTAATTTAAAGCTTATCCCTTAAAATATAAAATTTAATATAAATTACTAATTAATAAATTAATTAATAATTATATAAATTTAAAATTAAATTTTTTTCTAAAAAAACTAGATATATTTAAAAACGATTAACATTTCATTTCAAATTAATTATTAAAAATATTTATTCAACAATAACTTTATTAATTAATTATCTCTTTTAAATTCGAGAATTTTAAAACATTAAAAATTAATTAATAAACTCTGATACACAAGATACATTAAATAAAAATTACTTTTAAATAATTTTATTTTCATTTTATTTCAAATATTCTTTTACAATACTAATTCACTATAAAATTTTTAATTTTTTCTATTAATATACTTTAACCCCCATTAAATTTATATTAATTTTATTTTTAAAAATTTTTTTATTAAAATTTTATTTTATTAATTTTTCCCCTCAAATTAATTAAATTAATCTTAATACCTTTTCAATGTAAATGAAATACTCTATTCAAGCTCTAATTTGTTCTTTCTAGAAACACTTTCCAGTACCTCTACTTTGTTACGACTTATTCCAATTTTATAATATATGAAAGCGACGGGCAATATGTACATATTTTAATTATTAATCATTTTATTAAATTAAATAAAATTACATTTAAATCCACTTTTAATTAATTATTACAAATTAATATCCATATAAATAAATTTATTGTAATCCATTATATTCTTAATTATATTCTGCATCTTGATCTGATTTAATTTTTAATCATAATTTTAAAATATTATTATTATTATAAAATATTTTTTTAACAACGATATACAAAATTATAAATTAAGTAAATTTATTCGTGGATTATCAATTAATAAACAGATTCCTCTAAATGAACTAAAATACCGCCAAATTATTTAAGTTTCAATAAATAATTATTTACTATTTTAGTATTATTAATTTAAATTTTTATAATAGGGTATCTAATCCTAGTTTTTTATAAAATTTATTAAATCATAAAATTATTATAAAATTTTATTAAATTAAAATTTCACTTAATAATTTAAAATTTAAATTATTATTTTAAATACTTATTAATTACTAAAAAAATTTAATTTAATCATTGTTTAACCGCAACTGCTGGCACAAAATTTGTTATTAATTTAAATATTACTAAATCTTAATTTCTTATATTTTTAATATTAATTACTACTGAATTATAAATAAATTTATTATTAAAATAAATCATAATTAACACTAAAATTTATATGTAAAATAAATTTAAAATAAATTTTTTAAACTATAAAAATTTTTATTTAAAATAAACAATTTTGCACATAGAATTTTTTTTTTTTTTTTTTTACATTAAATATTTACATATATATATATATATATATATAAATATTTAATATATTAATATATTTAATATTAATTATTAAACAATTAATAATTTCTCTTTTTTTTCTTTCATAATATAATTATAAAAACTAAGTTGGAAATTAAACAATAATAATTAATATAGATAAAAAAGAATTAATATAATTAATTTTTATTTTTCAATAATTTAAAGAATTTTTATTTATTTATATATATATAAATATTTAATATATTAATATATTTAATATTAATTATTAAACAATTAATAATTTCTCTTTTTTTTCTTTCATAATATAATTATAAAAACTAAGTTGGAAATTAAACAATAATAATTAATATAGATAAAAAAGAATTAATATAATTAATTTTTATTTTTCAATAATTTAAAGAATTTTTATCTATATATATATATATAAATATTTAATATATTAATATATTTAATATTAATTATTAAACAATTAATAATTTCTCTTTTTTTTCTTTCATAATATAATTATAAAAACTAAGTTGGAAATTAAACAATAATAATTAATATAGATAAAAAAGAATTAATATAATTAATTTTTATTTTTCAATAATTTAAAGAATTTTTATTTATTTATATATATATAAATATTTAATATAATAATAATAATAATATTAATATTTATACCGTTTCTAATAAAATTATTTTAAATAAAAAAAAATTC